CTCAATTTGTGGCTTGTCTCAAACAAGAGAAAGAAACAAACATAAAAATATTCATAGATATTTACAATATGTTCCCTATGGTAACTGGGGTCATGAATTATGGTCAACAAACAGTACGAGCTGCAAGGTACATTGGTCAAAGTTTCATGATTACCCTATCCCATGCAAATCGTTTACCTGTAACGATTCAATATCCCTATGAAAAATTAATCACATCAGAACGTTTCCGCGGTCGAATACATTTTGAGTTTGATAAATGCATTGCTTGTGAAGTATGTGTTCGTGTATGCCCTATAGATTTACCTGTTGTTGATTGGAAATTGGAAACTAATATTCGAAAGAAATGGTTGCTTAATTACAGTATTGATTTCGGAATCTGTATATTTTGTGGTAACTGTGTTGAGTATTGTCCAACAAATTGTTTATCAATGACTGAAGAATATGAGCTTTCTACTTATGATCGTCACGAATTGAATTATAATCAAATTGCCTTGGGTCGTTTACCAATATCAGTAATTGACGATTATACAATTCGAACAATTTTAAATTCACCTAAAAAAAAAATAAGTAAATAAAAAAAAGATATATAAGTAAATCCTTTGATTAAAGATAAAGAGTAATTTCCAATTAGTAAGTTTCCGTTTTGATCGAAATAAATGCCGTTTCTTTTGTTTATTTTGTTTAGTCACTAACTACAAATTTCAACTATTGATTAGTTGGTTTGTGCTTTAATTTGGATTGAAAATCTCTGAATATGAATATATCTGTAATCATTTAGAAATCTAAATATAAATATATATAGTTTCGAACCACTCTTTAAGATAAAGAATGATATTAGTCCAAGAACTATACCTACATCAATTCCCATTCCTTAGCATTTAGATTTAATTCAATTAAGATAAGAACTTTTCAGAAAAAAATTTTTCCTGGTGAGGTCAATAAGGTCATGAAAAAAATTTCGATTTATTTATCTCTTTACATATAATGGATTTGCCCGGACCGATACATGATTTTCTTTTAGTCTTTTTGGGATCCAGTCTTATATTAGGAGGTGTAGGAGTAGTATTACTTACCAACCCAATTTATTCTGCTTTTTCGTTGGGACTGGTTCTTGTTTGTATATCTTTATTCTATATTCTATCAAACTCTCATTTTGTAGCTGCCGCACAGCTCCTTATTTACGTGGGAGCCATAAATATTTTAATCATATTTGCTGTCATGTTCATGAATGGTTCAGAATATTACAAAGATTTTAATCTTTGGACCGTTGGAGAGGGGGTTACTTTGTTGGTTTGTACAGGTATTTTTGTTTCACTAATGACTACTATTCTGGATACGTCATGGTACGGGATTATTTGGACTACAAGATCAAACCAGATTATAGAGCAAGATTTGATAAGTAACAGTCAACAAATTGGAATTCATTTATCAACAGATTTTTTTCTTCCATTTGAACTCATTTCGATAATTCTTTTAGCTGCTTTGATAGGTGCAATTGCTGTGGCTCGCCAGTAAGAAATCTTTCGAACTAATAACCTAAATACAAATTAAACTTTGTTCTGTGTTATCACATCCATTTCCCCTCACTTCAATTTTATTTGAAGATTGTTTATGTATAAAATATAAATAGAAATTCTTTTATTCAATCTATTACCAAACTTTTTATATTCTATCTAGTCAGTTGAACCCATTAAATTGTTTTTTATCTTGAAATAAATCGAAATTGATAAGGAGTTGGTCAATGATGCTCGAACATGTACTTGTTGTGAGTGCCTATTTATTTTCTATCGGTATCTATGGATTGATCACAAGTCGAAATATGGTTAGAGCCCTTATGTGTCTTGAACTTATACTGAATGCAGTTAATATAAATTTTGTAACATTTTCTGATTTTTTTGATAGTCGCCAATTAAAAGGAAATATTTTTTCAATTTTTGTTATAGCTATTGCAGCCGCTGAAGCAGCTATTGGACCAGCTATTGTTTCCGCAATTTATCGTAACAGAAAATCAACTCGTATCAATCAATCAAATTTGTTGAATAAGTAGTATTGTATTAATAAGCAGTATTAATCATATAAATTAGAATATTTATATAGTCGAATTAACATGGATGGTACATAACGTATTGATCGTGTTTACAAAAAATGCAATAAATCAAAGGATCTTGGACCTCTCGCATGAGCCGATCCGGAAGCAGATTAATTATAAAAATTCTGGTAAATCATTGATTCATCTGGTGTCTAAATACTAAATATATGTATAATTCATTTACAAGTTTACTAGATCGAAAACTTATGATGTTCAAAAATTTATATATCCAATGTCACATTCAGTAAAGATTTATGATACGTGTATAGGGTGTACTCAATGTGTCCGAGCCTGCCCCACAGATGTATTAGAAATGATACCTTGGGACGGATGTAAAGCTAAACAAATTGCTTCTGCTCCAAGAACAGAAGACTGTGTTGGTTGTAAGAGATGTGAATCCGCCTGTCCAACGGATTACTTGAGTGTTCGAGTTTATTTATGGCATGAAACAACTCGAAGCATGGGCCTAGCTTATTGATTCCTTTCACAAATCCCACCTGAATACATTCATTTTTTTTACCGACAAAAATCCCCCTGCTCGAAAAAATAAAATAAAAAAAAAAATAGAATATCTTTTTTCGAGCACGGATTTTTCTGGCCCAAGTGTATCTTGTTTTTACTACGAATTATTTTCCTTGGTTAACAATAGTGGTAGTTTTGCCAATATTCGCGGGTTCTTTCATTTTCTTTCTCCCTCATAGAGGAAATAAGGTAATAAGGGGGTATACTTTATTTATATGCGCCCTGGAACTCCTTCTAATAACTTATGCCTTCTATTATCATTTCCAATTGGACGATCGATTAATGCAACTGACGGAGGATTATAAATGGATCAATTTTTTTGATTTTTACTGGAGATTGGGAATAGATGGACTTTCTATAGGACCTATTTTACTGACAGGATTTATCACCACTTTAGCTACTTTAGCGGCTCGGCCGGTTACTCGAGATTCCCGATTATTCCATTTCCTGATGTTAGCAATGTATAGCGGCCAAATAGGATCATTTTCTTCTCGAGACCTTTTACTCTTTTTCATCATGTGGGAGTTAGAATTAATTCCCGTTTATCTACTTCTATCCGTGTGGGGGGGAAAGAAACGTTTGTATTCAGCCACAAAGTTTATTTTGTACACTGCGGGAAGTTCCGTTTTTTTCTTAATGGGAGTTCTGGGTATCGGTTTATATGGTTCCAATGAACCAACATTAAATTTTGAAACATCAGCTAATCAATCTTATCCAGTAGCACTGGAAATAATATTCTATATTGGATTTCTTATTGCTTTTGCTGTCAAATCACCAATTATACCTTTACATACATGGTTACCAGACACCCATGGAGAGGCACATTACAGTACTTGTATGCTTCTAGCCGGAATTTTATTAAAAATGGGAGCGTATGGATTGGTTCGGATTAATATGGAATTATTGCCCCGCGCTCATTCTCTATTTGCTCCCTGGTTGATTATAGTAGGCACAATTCAAATAATCTATGCAGCTTCAGCATCTCCCGGTCAACGTAATTTAAAAAAAAGAATAGCCTATTCCTCCATATCTCATATGGGTTTCATAATTATAGGAATTGGCTCTATAAGTGATATGGGCCTCAATGGAGCCATTTTACAAATAATCTCTCATGGCTTTATTGGCGCTGCACTTTTTTTCTTGGCGGGAACGAGTTTTGATAGAATACGTCTTGTTTATCTCGACGAAATGGGCGGAATGGCGATCCCGGTTCCAAAAATATTCACGACTTTCAGTATCTTATCGATGGCTTCCCTTGCATTACCGGGGATGAGTGGTTTTGTTGCAGAATTAATAGTATTTTTGGGACTAATTACCAGCCAAAAATTTTTTTTAATAACAAAAATACTAATTACATTTGTAATGGCAATTGGAATGATATTAACTCCTATTTATTCATTATCTATGTTACGCCAAATGTTCTATGGATACAAGTTTTTTAATGCTCCAAACTCTTATTTTTTTGATTCTGGACCGCGAGAGTTATTTGTTTCGATCTCCATCCTTTTACCAGTAATAGGTATTGGTATTTATCCGGATTTCGTTTTCTCACTATCAGTTGACAAGGTCGAAGATATTATATCTATCTATTTTTATAGATAATTTTCATGAATAAAATCAAAAATCAAACAGCAATCCTATACTAATGCTATACTATAATAATAAATAATATTAGGATGTTTTAAAAAATTCGTTGTACAATGAAAAAAAAACAATAAAATAATAAGTATTTTTTCTTCTCTTAAGTTTAACTTAAACTTAAGTTAAAAATAAAAAAATGAATTAGACTTTTAACCAGATTTGTTTGGCCTTTGTAAGAACCTTTTGAATCACTACTTTGATTCAAAAGGTTCTCGAAGGCTTGCACAATGTTTTCTTATATATATATGCTGTCCCATGTTTGCTTGTGTTCGTTAGGTCCTTTCTTCAGTTAGACGTTAGTGTAAATGAACCATAACTATGTAGCCCTATTCCTAATAGATTGACCCCAAAATAGCATATCCAAATTATAAGAAATCCCATCGAGGCTACAATTGCGGAATTTACACCTTCAAAATTCTTATTTGTTCGAATATGTAAATAAATCGCGAATATGGTCCAAGTAATAAATGCCCAAGTTTCCTTCGGATCCCAATTCCAATATGAGCCCCATGCCTCATTTGCCCATACTGCTCCCGAAAGAATACCTATGGTTAAAAAGATAAACCCTATACCAATAATACGATAACTCCAATGATCCAATTGTTGAATCAATTGAGATCTATAATAATTCCTAGAAGAGATCAAAGAAATGTTCCATAAAACGTTGTTTCTTTCATTCATGTATTGGATCTCATCAAATGAAAATGAATCATTATTCTTTTTCTCAAAAGCCCTTATGACTTTTCGAAATGTAATGACTATAAGAGCTACTGATAATAATGATCCACATAAAAGAGCTGCATAACCCAATACCATCATACTTACGTGCATCATTAACCAATGAGATTGTAGAGCGGGTACTAATATTACGAATTGATGCGTTTCAGTTAAAAAACCAGAAGTAGCAAAGCCTTGGGTAAAAATAACACTTGGCGCGGTTATTGCGCTTAAATGGTTTATATTTTTTTTTAAATACGGAACCATACAAATAATGGACAAACTCCACGAAAGAAAAATGAATGATTCGTATAAATCACTTAAGGGTAAATGTCTCGAATAAATCCAACGAGTAACTAATAATCCTGTTATACAGACAAAAGTAGTTTTTATGCCCTTTTCTGATGAATCATATAGTCCTGCGCTTTCATTAATTAATAAGATTATCAAACGAATTGAAATTACAATTGCAACAACCGAAAAGGATATATGAGTTAATATATGCTCTAAACTTGAAAATATCATAAAAAAAAAATTATTAAATAAATAAAAAAAAGGGGGGGGGGGGATTCTCAAAATTATAGGAATGGAAATCGGGAATTGAATTTCTTATAGGACTTACTCTTTTATAAGATGCCATGCCGCCACTCGGACTCGAACCGAGATGCTCTAGCACTGCTTCCTAAGAGCAGCGTGTCTACCGATTTCACCATAGCGGCTTGTTCGAAATCATAATAACCTATTCTTATTTAATCGTCTAGGTTAAAGTACTCAATCATTCAATATTTTTTAGTTTTATAGGAAACATTTCAATTCATGAATAAAGAAATTGATGAATAAAAACTCGTTTAAAAAATAGTGATTTAAAACGTATTTCCAATAATAATCCTTATTTTTTATTATTTGTTTGATTTAATTTAATATTTAGAGTGTTAAGTTTATTTAACTTAACATTAATAAATTAATTAAATTGGGGTTGGGTTAGGTATTGGGCGTATCATATAAAAAAAGAGTTTCGATTTCTATCGTAATTGGACCCTACTTCAAATTAGAATAACCCGTTAAAAATTAATACTTAATACATATATTGATCTATCTTCCCCAGCCCAAGCAACTATAGGATCCATTTTTTTTTTTTTTATTTTTGATGACCAAAATTGATACATTTCTCGTATAAAATATCCACCTAAATGGGACAAGAAGCTTTTATCAATGGATATTTTATACGAGGTATATAAGGTATATATAAGGATAAGGAGTATATATATATTGATAATTATTGTTTAAAATGATTGTTCAGAAAATTACAAAACAAGTTTGAAACTAAAAAAATGAGTTTCAACAACTCATTAATTTGAATTTGGATTAAAGATCTTCTATTTGTTGTTCTATAAAAAATAGTATATATATATTATATAAATATAATAAATAAATATAAAAAAGACAAAACTTTACTAAAAAGACAGTTGAAACTTTATATCTTGTATTTATTCTTTTTTTGTCAAACAAAAAAGAATATCATTTTACAAAATTAAGTATTAAGTATACTTAATAATAATTATTTTACATAACATAATGGCAAAACGAATTCAATTTAATATTTATCCATTCAAAACATTAAGGAATGGGAATCATTACTTTTTTTTTTTTTTATAGTTTTTAAGTATAATTAAACTATATAAATTAAAAAATTAGAAACGAAATTCAAAATGAAACTAGACTTTTTTTAGAGTCAGAGATAGATTCAGATTATTCCATTAATTAGTTATTTATTTCTTATTGTACAAAAAACTTTTTGAATTCCCTGTAGAAAGAGATTTCGCTAACGAAAAAGCTTTCAATGCTACCCAATACCCCTCCACTTTCCAAATATTTTTACGAATTCGTTTTTTTGATATAGAAGTGCGTTTTTTTGGAACTGCCATTAAAAAATTATGATAGAGTATTCATTTCTCTAGTTGGATGTGAAAGACATCTATTGTTCAAAACCAATTGTTCTTTACTTACTATCTAATTATCTATTTATAGTCTAAATTAGACTCTCGTCATAAAAAAAGAAAAAATATAAACCAAAGTGGTTGTTCCTTTATATTGTTTATTGTTTATTTTCATCGTGCTATATTTATACATGTAATAAAATACATCAAAAAGTTTAAGAAACCAACCCTTAATTCCCTTAATTTTTTTTTTAATTGCTTAATTAGTCAAACTCGAAAAAGAGTGCACCTAATTAAGATTTTCAAATTCAAATGAGACTCGCAGTTAATGTGTTAAAGTATACATCATTTTTTTTTCTAAAGAAAAGTCATTTTATTTTAGTAATTCCTTCAATCAATTCAAAACTGCATTGGTTAATGATTCTGAATAAACGAACTAAAAAAAATAGCTCTTATTTCCTTGAGTTAAGTTATGTATGGACTGTGTCTGTCTTTTATGAATCATATCAAAATAAAATACTCTTTTTGGTGTAATTATTTGTCCTTCCTCTCTCCCGAGATTAAAATATTGTTAAAATATTGTATTATGTAAATTGTAATAATAATTGAAATTTTTATTTTTTGTAGCTTCATAAAATCTTACTTAAAAAAAAGAGTAAGTATTTATTTTTCAATAGTAGCTTGGTCATCTCATTTGACCAATTCAAACTTCTTGATTTGAAATATCTTGTTTTGTTTGAAGTATTTGGAAAAAATTTATAATAATTAAGAATATAAAATTTTATTTTAGTTTTCTATATCTTAATTTTTTTATTAACTGATTCCTTTCAAAAAAAAAAATAAGAGCTGGTGAATCAGAAACAGTTAATTAAGAATAAAAGATTTTTATTTATTTATTTTTATGGAATATACATATCAATATTCATGGATCATACCTTTCATTCCAGTTATAATTCCTATGTTAATAGGAGTGGGACTTCTCCTTTTCCCGAAGGCAACAAAAAATCTTCGCCGCATGTGGGCTTTTCCTAGTGTTTTATTGTTAAGTATAGTTATGATTTTTTCAGCCAATCCGCCTATTCAGCAAATAAATAACAGTTATATCTATCAATATGTATGGTCTTGGACCATCAATAATGACTTTTCTTTAGAGTTCACCTACTTGATCGATCCACTTACTTCTATTATGTCAATCTTAATTACTACTGTTGGAATTATGGTTCTTATTTATAGTGACAATTATATGTCTCATGATCAAGGATATTTGAGATTTTTTGCTTATATGAGTTTTTTCAATACTTCAATGCTGGGATTAGTGACTAGTTCTAATTTGATACAAATTTATATTTTTTGGGAATTAGTTGGAGTCTGTTCTTATCTATTAATAGGTTTTTGGTTCACACGACCGATTGCAGCGAATGCTTGTCAAAAAGCGTTTGTAACTAATCGTGTAGGGGATTTTGGTTTATTATTAGGAATTTTAGGTCTTTATTGGATAACAGGCAGTTTCGAATTTCAGGATTTGTTTGAGATATTCAATAACTTGATTTATAATAATGAAGTTCATTTTTTATTTGTTACTTTGTCTGCCCTCCTATTATTTTCTGGTGCAATTGCTAAATCCGCTCAATTTCCCCTTCAGGTATGGTTACCTGATGCTATGGAAGGACCTACTCCTATTTCAGCTCTTATACATGCTGCTACTATGGTAGCCGCAGGAATTTTTCTTGTAGCTCGGCTTCTTCCTCTTTTCATAGTTATACCTTACATAATGAATATAATAGCTTTGATAGGTATAATAACATTACTATTAGGAGCTACTTTAGCTCTTGCTCAAAAAGATATTAAGAGAAGTTTGGCCTATTCTACAATGTCTCAATTGGGTTATATGATGTTAGCTCTCGGTATTGGGTCTTATCGAGCTGCTTTATTTCATTTGATTACTCATGCTTATTCGAAAGCATTGTTGTTTTTAGGGTCCGGATCAATCATTCATTCAATGGAAGCGATTGTTGGGTATTCTCCAGATAAAAGTCAGAATATGGTTCTTATGGGTGGTTTAACAAAACATGTGCCGATTACAAAAACTGCTTTTTTTTTAGGTATACTTTCCCTTTGTGGTATTCCACCTCTTGCCTGTTTTTGGTCTAAAGATGAAATTCTTAATGATAGTTGGTTGTATTCACCGATTTTTGCAATAATAGCTTTTTTCACAGCAGGATTAACTGCATTTTATATGTTTCGGATCTATTTACTTACTTTTGAAGGATATTTAAATGTTCATTTTCAAAATTACAGCGGCAAAACAAATAACTCGTTTTATTCAATATCTCTATGGGGTAAAGATATAGAAGGGAAAAAAAGAATTCAAAAAAGATTTCGTTTATTATCTTTATTAACAATGAATAATAATAATGAAAGGATTTCTTTTTTGTTGAAGAAGACGTATCCAATTGATATTAATGTAAGAAAGATGAGGCGGCCCTTTATTACTATTACGCATTTTGGTATTAAGAACACTTTTTTGTATCCCCATGAATCGGATACTACTATGCTATTTCCTATGCTTGTATTAGGCATATTTACTTTGTTCGTTGGGGCCATAGGAATTCCTTTCAATCAACAAGGAATGGATTTGGACATATTATCCAAATTGTTAACTCCAGTTATAATACATCAAAATTCAAATAATTCTGTCGATTGGTATGAATTTGTGACAAATGCAAGTTTTTCATTGAGTATAGCTTATCTCGGGATATTTATAGCGTCTTTTTTATATAAGCCTTTTTATTCATCTTTACAAAATTTGAACTTCCGAAATTCATTTGTTAAAAGTGTTCCTAATAAAATGATTTGGGAAAAAATAATAAATGGGATATATGATTGGTCATATAATCGTGGTTACATAGATGCTTTTTATGAAATTTCCTTAACTAACGGTATAAGAGGATTAGCTCAATTAACTTATTTTTTTGATAGACGAGTAATTGATGGAATTACAAATGGAGTCGGTATTACAAGTTTTTTTGTCGGAGAGGGTATAAAATATATAGGGGGTGGCCGAATTTCTTCTTATCTCTTATTGTATTTATCT